ATAGATCTTTGGGCTTCGATTGCCGAGGAATAGAGATTTTACAAATAAAAACCGAGGATTGGGACTCCATTGCTGTCATTTCATATGTATACGGTTATAATTATTTACGCTCCCAGTGTGCCTATGATGTAGCACCAGGCGGATTGTTAGCTAGTGTGTATCATCTTACGAAAATCCAGTATGGTATAGACAAACCGGAAGAGGTATGTATAAAAGTATTTGCCCCAAGGAGTAATCCTAGAATCCCGTCAGTTTTTTGGATTTGGAGAAGTGCTGATTTTCAAGAACGTGAATCTTATGATATGTTGGGAATCCTTTATGATAATCATCCACGCCTTAAACGTATCTTGATGCCCGAAAGTTGGATAGGCTGGCCCTTACGTAAGGACTATATTACCCCCAATTTCTATGAAACTCAAGATGCTCATTGAATGATAAGAAACTAATGTTAACTTATCCGACACGACTCCATATTTAATTCAATTCAAGGAATATTTTTTTTTTGTTTTAGATGAAACAGAATAACTGGACTATAATTCGTATTAGGGACGGGCTAAAATAAAAAGGGTTTCATTGATATTCTCCCAATGGAGAATGGGGGGATATCCATTTCGTCTGAGCAGAAACAATAGGATGAATCAAAAAAGTTCTGTAACATGAACTTTGTACCGCGCACATAACTTAGATGGATCCGGGAAAGTAACGCAAGCAAGAGTGAATAAATAGAATAAATATGAAAAAAAAAAAAAATACGAAATGAAAAGAGAACGGATTTTTTTGTACTGTGTATGAAATGCATTTTGTCTATTCCTACCCTTCACAACTCCTATAAACTTGTAATGTAAGTTTTTTAGCAAACTTAGTTTTTTTATATTGATATATGAAGACTTCACATTTTTAGTTTAGTGAGAGAAAGCCCAGTCTGAAAAAAAAAAGAAAAAAAAAAGAAAGAAAAGGGAGCATAATATCATTTTGTTCTTTACCATACATACATATATTTTTGACCCATACCCAAAAATGGGGATATCTATACATTTATTCATCTAGATGAATAAATATGTATCGCGCTCTAGACTATTAACGAATATGTATCCTGACCCGTTTCAATTAATTTGATTTGTATGAGGTATGAATATCTATTCAATTCGAGACATTATTCACGTGTCAGGAACCAGATTTGAACTGGTGACACGAGGATTTTCAGTCCTCTGCTCTACCAACTGAGCTATCCCGACTATTTCCCGCGCATCATCCTATATAGAGTACTTGGATCTATGGAAATTAAAGAGACTACAAAAGTATTAAAAAATTTGGCACAGTCCCCAAAATTTCTGAGTTTTAGATCTTCATTCAAAAAGAATAGAATAATAGAAATTGTTAGGAAGTAAAATGGACTTTTTATTGGGGATAGAGGGACTTGAACCCTCACGATTTCTAAAGTCGACGGATTTTCCTTTTACTATAAATTTCATTGTTGTCGTTATTGACATGTAGAATGGGACTCTCTCTTTATTCTCTTCCGATTAATCCGTTTTTCAAAAGATCCATCAAACTCTGGAATGATAGATTTGATCACCGAATATTCGATTCTTCTCGATTGGAATAGATCCACAATTTCTCCCCATTTTGCATATATATATAATGATTTGGGTCATGATTAATCGTTTGATATGGTAATATGTATACGAATTAGGTATATCCTTATCTTTCATTTCGATAGAAAGATTCCGGCTACCAACACAACGTAGTCAACTCCATTCGTTAGAACAGCTTCCATTGAGTCTCTGCACCTATCCTTTTTTATTCTAGTTTTTGTTTTCTCAAAATAAAGATTTGGCTCAGGATTGCCCCTTTTTTTTTTCCGGGGTTTCTCTGAATTTGGAAGTTACCACTTAGCAGGTTTCCATACCAAGGCTCAATTCAATCAAGTCCGTAGCGTCTACCAATTTCGCCATATCCCCTCTTAGACAAGGACCTAGTTCTAATACCATCCACTTCTTTCATTTTCTTTCATTTATCTTGGAACTGTTGAATTCATTATATAATGATTCCCATATCGAAAAAATGTATGCTGCTATGTTCTTTTTTTGGACATCCTCTTTCATTTCTTCTCTATTGTATGAACCATATTTTTTTCAATCAGAAATGATTCTATCATTTCTGTACCTGCAATTCAATATAGATAGATATATCCCACATATATATACGTCTCTCGCGCCTTTCTTTTTTCCAGCGCGATTTGGAATACTGGAACGATCGATATTCATTCTTGTTTTTTTTTTCGTCCTATCTATTCCTTTTCCGAATGAAATCAGAGGAATCTTTCATTACCATTTTGGTTGTATCTTTATCCTTATCTTATTCTTAGGACCGATCCGCTATAACTATAATAAATATAATTAACCGAATTTGCTATAAATGCTCTAAGAAATAATGCAATTTGGATTTGATCAGAAAAATTTCATTGATATTATCAAATAAAAATAGTATTATCATAAAAAAAAATAGAAATTCTAACTATGTAAAATAAATAGAATTATATAATATATATATTATATATAATGATAGAATGAAAATTAGAATTAGTCATATATTTATATACCATATATTTCTATTATTAGAATAGAATTAATATTCTAGTTATAGAATATGTAATATATAGTTATATTAGTTCTAACTAGAACTATAGAATTTCTAATTCTATATTTCATATGAAATTCATATGAAATTCTTAGCTAATAGCTAAGAAGATAGGAGAGTTTCCTGAATTCCTAATTTCTATTTCTCGTGAGCCCGCTTAGCTCAGAGGTTAGAGCATCGCATTTGTAATGCGATGGTCATCGGTTCGATTCCGATAGCCGGCTTTTTTCTCTATAGATTTTTTCTAGGATTGAGAATCTCTCCTCTATTTTTTTCAATGTAGGGTCACCAATTTATTATGGCGTGTTAACTTGTAACTATGAATAAAAATAACTATAGAATAAAAAAAAATTGATTAGATCTAGACAGAACAAATCATAAAACAGAACCTTAACTTCCTATATATACAAAAAATCCGGATATCAATACAATTCATTTCATTCTACTTTGAAATACTTCAGTAGATCTCGCTTTGCTTTGTTTATCCTTTAGTTCAGTCTTAATTTCGATTTTTTTCTGTAAAATGAAATTTCAATAAAATTAAAAAAAAAAAGGGGGAGTCTTTATGTCTCGTTACCGAGGACCTCGTTTCAAAAAAATACGCCGCCTGGGGGCGTTACCAGGATTAACTAGTAAAAGACCCAGATCCGGAAGTGATCTTAAAAATCAATTGCGTTCTGGGAAAAGATCACAATATCGTATTCGTCTAGAAGAAAAACAAAAATTGCGTTTTCATTATGGTCTGACAGAGCGACAATTACTTAAATATGTACATATCGCTGGAAAAGCCAAAGGATCAACGGGTCAGATTTTACTACAACTACTTGAGATGCGTTTAGATAACATACTTTTTCGATTGGGTATGGCTTCGACCATTCCTGGAGCCAGGCAATTAGTTAACCATAGACATATTTTAGTTAATGGTCGTATAGTGGATATACCAAGCTATCGTTGCAAACCCCGAGATATTATTACTACAAAGAATAAACAAAGATCGAAAGCTCTAATTCAAAATTTTATTGCCTCATCCCCCCACCAGGAGGAATTGCCAAACCATTTAACTATTGACCCATTCCAATATAAAGGATTAGTAAATCAAATAATAGATAGTAAATGGATCGGTTTAAAAATAAATGAGTTGTTAGTCGTAGAATATTATTCCCGTCAGACTTGAACCTAATAAAAATAACAAAAAAAGTTCAGACAATTATGTCTATGTCACTCCTTTCGCCGAAGTAAATAGATCTAAGGGCCTTGATCCTTATTTTTTTTTTTTTTCATTCACGTATCGCAAATGAGTCAGCGGTAGGATTTTTTTTTCCCTTTTTGCTCTTTCCGCTTTGCTCTTTCCACGATATTTGTATTTTACGTACCATACCAAACAATGTAATGGAATTAGGAATAGAGAATCTCTATCAAATAAAGCTGTTGGAATAAAGGTATCAATTGTTATTTGATTTGATACATTGTGGTCGGTAAAATTAACAGAAACGGAAAGAGAGGGATTCGAACCCTCGGTAAACAAAAGCCTACATAGCAGTTCCAATGCTACGCCTTGAGCCGCTCGGCCATCTCTCCTACATAATCTTATTATTGATTAGAAACCGAGTGAATAGCGAGTCATTCATATTATGACAGTACAAGTACGAATGATCAATGATTCTATAGGAATCAAAAATGCCTTTCAAATCTAATTTATCAACAACAACTTAATCTCATCAACTACCCCATATATCTATTAAAAATTCAAGAATCTCTGTTTTTATGTTATTTTGTACTACAACTCCTTATGTTTGTGGGATCATTTTCCCCGAGGCGAGGGGTGATGAGAAGAATTATAGAATGGATTGTTAATTATGCCTAGATCTAGGATAAATGGAAATTTTATTGATAAGACCTCTTCAATTGTAGCCAATATTTTATTACGAATAATTCCGACAACTTTAGGAGAAAAAAAGGCATTTACCTATTACAGGGATGGTGTGATTTGATTCTGTTTTCTTGTTTTTTTTAGTCCTCACCTCAGTCTTACGAGAAAAATACGCGGTTCGGAATAGAAAGAACCAAATTATTGAAAAAAAAAACCTACGCTTGGTGAAGGTAAAGTTTGGAGATAGAACAATTCCTTCTGTCGTGTATCCTCGATTGATCCAGCCTCAGATACTTTAATTAATTGTCGATTTTAGTATTGAACAAAAGGTTACACCTGTGGGTTCTGTATTGCAGGTCAATCCTACTATACTAGTACCAACGGGCGGCGGGATAGGGGGAAGAAGCACTACACCTAGGAATCAACAACACGAAAACTTTGTTATAAATTACCCTTTTCCTTATCGGTATCGGGACTATCAAGAATGGTT